TAAATCACTACAAGTGACGGAGATACACGATTTAAATAACGGAAAATCCAATATTTTAAAATGGTATCTAGAATGACTGGAAAAGTGGAAACAAGACCGGATAGAATTTGTTCATTATGAGCAAATCCAAAATCTTTATAGACAGAACCAATCATTAGTTCCCAACCATGAGGCGAATGAAATCCTATACATAAATCAGTTAATAAAAGAATAGAAAAAGCTTTTATTGTGTCGCTTAAGTTATATACGAATTCTTGAACCCAAGAGTTAAGAATAATAAGTTCTTGATTACCTATAATAGAATAACTACTTAGCATAACGAAACAGATTATATTTGTCGAGAAGTGCAAAATCGTATGGATACAATCCTGATTGTGCGTCTTGATCAATTGGACCATTTCTTTGTCGATTCCGATACGAAGGTTTTGTAAACGTGTTTCCGGGTATTCCTTTATCATTTCATCCAAGAGGAACAATTCTTCCAATTCTATGAATTTTTCTAGGATACTCTTTTCTTGAATATCAGTCAAGAAAATTTCGGATTGCCAAGTATTCCACGAATTAGTAACCCAAGATTCCAGACTTTTCTTAAATGAGAAAGAGATCCACCAGGGCAAAAATACTATAGATGTAAGATAAAGAAGAGGAATCAATGCTTTCTTTTTTCCATTTTTCATTTTTCGTCTTTAATGAATTCACCTTCACCCCATTCGTTAACTCTATTAATATTTCTATCAAGTCTAAGTTCTATCACAAATCCTAGAGAAATCTATCCCTCCGTTTTTTATTTGTGATTCGGGAGTTAGTTCTTGAATTTAGAAAGAATACAGAAATAGAATAAGAAATAGAAAGAAAACAGTCCATTTCCAATTCGAATGAAGGAAAAAAAAATATTGTATTGTTTCCAAAGATATCAATTGATAAAATTAGAAGCAGTGCTTTCGATGAATGCACGAAGGAGGGCCACTTCAAGTAATGAATATTTTAGAAAGATTTCAAAACGAAAGAATGCCCTTTATATCATCTATCAAAATATAAAATATTTCGAAAAAAAAATTCAAGAATTTTTTCTGTTTTTTTTTTTTTTAATTTTGAAAAAAGTATTCATTCTTCAGTTCATTTTTTCTTTTTCAAAATCCTTCAATTGGTACACGCAAAAAAGAGGCCAATTCCGCCGCTTTTTGTTCCATTTCTCGTAGAGTCAAATTCTCATCAGTACGAGTCAAGGGAATGGACCCCTGTCCTCCGATTTCCATATAAAGGACGCGACGAGTATAAATACCCTCTTTAACTTCTATTCTGATAGACTGAATGTCTTTCATAAGGAATCGGAGAAAAATACGACGATTTTTTCCCGGAAATCCCCAGCGAAAAATACACACTATTCCTTGTTTTCTATCGAATCGATCATAACCACTACCTACACTCCACGAAATTGTACACCACAAATAGAAGCTAATAAAGAGACCCGCGATTCCATAGAACGACATCACGATCCCTTGTGGAAAAAAAAGCATTTGCTGAAACGGAAATAAAGGTATCCAATTTCTACCGAGATAACTGGAAGTTCCAACCAATAAGAACCCTAATGAACCTAAAAAAAGGATAAAGGCCCAAAAAAAATTACTTGTTTTTCGAGACCCTGTTCTAAGTTCTATCCATATACGTTCTGATCGCCAACCCATACTAGATCCAGTTGTATTTTATTGGAATTGGGAGAATAACAATAACCCAAATGAATTTGAGTTTTCTTTTTTGGTTTCCCGAAGTAACGCTCATCAACTAGTACTATTCTGATGCAAACCTTGGGGAGTAATTCATCGAATTTCTTATAGATCTAAAAAAAGAATAGATGAGATTTGTCCCTACTGCCCGTATCTAAAAAATCTTGTTTTTTTGAACATGAATAAATAACGAAGCCATTGCAATTGCCGGAAATACAAGGCCCACTAAAGGCACAAAAACAGAAGGTAAGTTGCTGAGAATTGTCATAGAATGGATACCTCGATTTAATATTTGTACCTGTTAAGTTTTTTTATATTAACATTTTGGTTCGATGTTATAAAGATATTTTTTAGAATTCATGTAGAATTATACTCATATATAATTCTACTAAACATATCTAAGTAAGTATATATAGTATATATATCTATATGTATATTATATATAGTATATATATCTATATGTATATTATAAAAATAAAAAATCAATTTCTATATCTATATATTATATAGATCTATATATTATATAGAAAAAATATTATATAGAAAAAAAGAAAATAAAAAAAGAAGGGAACAATGAAATCCCTTTTATTCCTCTTGCCTAAATTCGTGGAAGAAATAATTTGCTTTTTAATAGAGTTTTCCTGATTAGTAATCAGGAAAATAGGAATATTACTAATCAGGCAAAGAGGAATATCGATAAAAAAAAATTATCCACATCACATGATTCTTTCTGCAGTTAAATCTTATGTTACCAAAGAAAAATTCATTATTTGGATTTTGAATTGGATTGCCATAAACTAATCCTATAAACTAAATAATTACTCGCTCGTCACAAAAAAAAAATAATAATAAATATTTGAATTTAAAGCTCTACTTGATTTCATTTTGAGTCAAAGGAAAGAAAGCATGGAGCTGAAATAACTCACTCAGAACGCCCTTTAAAGGTTTACGCGGTACGATTGAATCGAATAAGCCCTTATGGAATAAATATTCAGCCGTTTGTGAACCTTCAGGTACTGTCTTATTTAATGTTTGTTCAATTACTCTTTTACCCGCAAATGCAATGTAGGCGTTGGGTTCGGCAATAATGATATCCCCCAACATACCAAAACTAGCGGTTACCCCACCAGTAGTAGGAGATGTAAGGATCGATACATAGAATAACTTTTTATTTGCTTGATAATCATATAAAGCAGAAGATATTTTAGCCATTTGCATCAAACTCAAACTTCCTTCTTGCATACGTGCTCCTCCGGAAGCACACACTAGAATAAGAGGTAAAAATTGATTGGCAGCATATTCGATCAAACGGGTGATTTTCTCACCTACTACAGATCCCATACTACCCCCCATAAACTGAAAATCCATAACCCCAATTGATACGGAAATACCATTTAGTTGACCTGTGCCTGTTTGAACAGCCTCGGTTAATCCTGTCTTTCTTTGATATGAATCAATACGATCTTTATAGGGTTCCTCCTCTGAATCAAATTCAATGGGATCCAGAGAGACCATGTCTTCATACATAGGATTCCAAGTACCTGGATCAATCGAAAGTTCGATTCTATCTGAACTGCTCATTTTCAAATGATATCCACATTGTTCACAAATATTCATTTTTGATTTCAAAAATTTTTTATAATTTAATCCATAACAAGTTTCGCATTGAACCCACAAATGACTGTATTTTTGAGTCTCATCTAGATCATTAGAATCTTCTCCTATAGTTAAAGTACTATCATTTGTGTTGCTAGTTATTATACTTATACCGGAACTCTCGCTTTCACTACTGTTTCTATCCGTACTACAAATGGAACTATAAATGTAACTATTGTCACTATCACTTAAAATGGAACTATCAATACCAGTTTGAGAACGAAGATAACTGTCAACACAACTATTAATGTGATTATTCCAAGTATATTTAGTATCATACATGGAACGACCGTAGTGAGTCTCGTCACTCTTAGATATAGATACATTATTCAGATAACTAGAATTCTTATAACTATAAAAATAACTTTCTGGTTCACTTAGAAAAGAATGATCATTGTCAATCTCAAAAATTTGATTTTCAATATCAAAATATATGGAATAACTGCCCCTATTACTATCCCTAAGTAAAAAAGTTTCATCAGATATGAGACTCCGAATGTCACTGACGCCGACTAAATAATCAACATTACTGTAACTCGAATTGTCACTATCACTCCAACCATGAATGTTTTTATCCATATCAGTTATAATTGGGTCTTCTTCACTTACACCGATATTTTCAATAGGATCAAAACTATCCATTGATTTAGTTAGCCCACACCCGTATTCTAACTCTCTGTTAAACAACATCGAATTGAACCACCACTTTTCCATAGAGCTTTGTTGCCCCCTAATTTACATTAAAATACAATAGATGAATAGTCATTCAATGAAAAATAAAAATCATTTGATTCATTTACTATCAAAATAAGCATATAAATCTAATCACTAGAATTATTAACTAACTAATAATGTGGGTATTAAATAAAAAAAAAAATGATTCTCTTTCGTCAGAATCCAGAGTATCATTTCACTATATATATCACTATATGTGCTGGAACTCTTTTTATATTTTTTTTATATTTTAATATAAAATTTAAATATAATTAAAATATAAAAAGAAAAAAAAATAGCTAAATAAAAATAACGGTTTCCCCCCTGTTGTGTCAAATTCACATCGAAAAAAAAAAAATAAATAGTTGTTCCTTCCTATGAATCGGAAGAACTTTTTTCATAAAATCTCGTCTACTACTATTAATATTTATTAATATTAATTATTTTATTAATATTAATTATTTATTAATTTTATTAATTATTAATACTAATAAGTTTCTATTCCGACAAACACGGAACGAAAAGAGGGGGCAATTTACAGGATGGTTAAAAAAGTTTTGATATTTAGTTCGATCCATGATCCGAAACTACAGAATATAAAAGAATACACCAATCCGAAAGATCCATAGGATTAATTGTGGATCCAACACAACAATAGAAACGTTTAAGTTGTTTTGTCTTATATTTTGTATTGTATATCTAGATGTATCTATTAAAATAAAAAAGAAATAAATAAATACAAAAAATAGATACAATAGTCTCTTTGTAGTGTATTCGGCTCAATCCTTTTAGTAAAATAAAAGATTGGGCCGAATTTTATTGCAATTCAATTAATAGAATGAACGGAAATTACTGGATTACAAAGTATCCATTGCTGGGAATTCAAATTTGATTTCCTTCCATACT